ATATCACCCTTTTCTAGATAATTATTGATAGGAATATTCTCCAGTATATCAAAGAATTTGTGTTTATGTGTGGTGTAATTATAAGAAATCCTTTGGTTATTATTTACTTGTAATGGTGATCCATAAATAATATATGAGTCTGTCTTCATTTCATAATTATAATTAATAGATTTATATGATAAAAGATTAGATCTATAGTATTTTTGAAAATTCTCTTTTTGGTTTGAGTTTAATAATGAATATACTTCAAAATTTTTTTGTTTTTTGTAATGAAGTAATTGACCTTTTTCATATGAATCCCATTTCGTTAAATCTTTTTTTTGAGCCATATGGTGTTGATTGAGTCTATTTTGCCACTTTTGTGGTATTAATCCAGACCATCTAATCTGAGACAAATTGTATTGATAATGACCCCTTAACCAGTTTTTCCATTGATTCATTTGATTCGTTTCATAACTTGAAAGTTTCGTATGCCTTAATTCGGAATGAAATATTCCTTGTGTTCCAAAAGAATCCTTTATTGCAGTCTTAAGAAAAAAAGATGTTCCATGATATTCAAGAACAGATCTTAACTTATACAAATTAAAAACTCGGGTTTGTGATAATTTGTAAAATACATATGCTTGCGACAAGGAGGATAAGTCAAAAAAAGGATGTGAATTCTTCTTACTATTCCTAATATTATAAAGTAACTTTTTTATAGTCGAAATGAGGTGAATTTTTTTTTTTTTTTTTTCTTTATTTGTTTCATTATTGTAAATGTTTTTATGAATCCTTTTTTTTGTTGATTCAAGGACAAGTTGTGTATGGATTCTGAGAATAGTAATGATACATAGAAAGATATCTATGTATATTTTTTTGATGAGAATTTTTAGAAAAAAAAGTAATTTACGGATTAATCGAGTCTTTATTGGCCAAATTTTTGGGGGTGATTCTACATTAGAACTTGTTTTGTTAGGACTACTATTTATTCCTGGAGTTACTTTTTTTTTTTCTTTTGTAATACTCTTTATTTTTTTTCTGATTGTGATTGTTCTATCAGTCATATTTTTTATTTTTTTTTCTGTCGGTGAATAATTTGTCCAACCTGTAGATCGAATTTTACTAAACGAGTCATGAATTGTCTGATTGCTGATTATAGAGTCTTTTTCTTGGTTAGTTTCACTGGATTCATATATTCCTATCAATCTAAATAATAGAGTTGGATTTATTTTTAAGAGCTCTTTTTTTATTTTTTTTATAAACGAAAATAAAACGTTTTTGATAATCCCCCTTTTTGTTTCTTTTGAGTCCTGTAGAAAAAATTTACTTTTTCCTTTTAAAACTCTTAGAACTAGAAAATCCTTCTTTTTCACCTTTCCAATTTCTTTTTTTAGTTCCTTAAAAACGGGCTTAAAAAAGGAAGGTCTTTTTCGGGGAGAACCAAAAGGAAGGTCAGTTTCCAGTCCCCAAACCGTTAAAAAACAAAAATCGTCTTTTTGTTTTTGTCCTTTCTTTTTCATTCGATCTTTATAAGAGGTCCGTAGCTTAGATCCGTGCCAAGGTTTCAAACAGAAAGGAAAAAGTATTTTTATTTGAATACCATCTGTTAACCAATTTTTCGGAAATTCTTTGTCTGATAATTCAACACCAGTATAGGCACATTTAAGATGGGTTTCTCTATTCCATTCTTGTAAATCCTCAGACCACTCGGGGGGTTGGAATAATAGGATACGCCCAATATTTTTAACGATTATCAACGAAGGTAATAGAATATATTTTCTAAAAATCGATTGAATTATTAACAGAACAACTCTTATTACTTGCGCAAATGGAAGGGTCTCCCAAATTTCCGCCATTTCTATCTGTACTATTTCCTTTGCTTTGTTCTCCTCTTCTTTTTCTCCTCTTTTTGCCCCTTCTTCTGTATAATCTATATTTTTGAATTCTGCCCCTTTGCCCATTCTATTTCTAAAAAAAACTTTCATCAGTTCGGAGATATCAAAAGAAAAAAGAAGGCCTTTTTTTATTCTGTCCAAAAAAAGCGGGGAACGCGCATTTGCTTGAAACAGTTCCCAAATAAGAGTTTTACGCCTTTGAGCACGCATAGAACCTTTGATTATGCCTCGACGAAAATCCGATTGTTGCGAATAGCGTATCAAAGACACTTCGTTTATTTGGATTTTATCAGGATTATCAGTATCTTTGGTATTAGGATCGGTGTTCCTGTTAACAGTAAAAATCACTACACGTTTAGCTTTTCTTGAACGAATCTGATGATCCACTGGTACGCCTTCTTGAATTATGTCCGACCGTTGTTCCAAATTGGTGATAAATTTGTATGACCACCGAGGGGCTTTTTTACTGATTTCTTTTATTCCAAAAGATTTTTGTTTTATTTTTTGACTATTAGGTCCAGTTAGAATTGCATTCAATAAAAATGTTAAAAATTTTGCTCCATTTTCTGAATAAATTCTTCTTTGTTCTTTTTCTGAAAATAATAAAAAAGAAAGGCCCTTCA